CAGCTCGGCCCAATAATTCGTTGCTCCATGAATATGAAATAACCAATTTGTCCTCCAGAAACAGAAATGCCTGATCCGTAGAAATGAAGAGAAAGAGTCAATTTTTTCTCTATCCATGTTTTTATCATTCGTTCTGATTTTTCTAACGATCTAGATTAATGATACTTAATCTTAATTAAGTATCATAAAAATGAAAATAGTTCTTTTTCTCATTGAAAAATTGATTATCCATTTTTTTGGCAATAAAATAACCACTCGTTACTAGTAATCCGTGTCGCTCTCACTATATTCCATATCCATGTGGATATTCAGTATATCATTCGTGTTTCTGTTACAACACAACGAATAGAATGTTCTTATAAAACTAGTAAGAATATGTATGCCATACACCTTGCTGGGATTGTAGTTCAATTGGTCAGAGCACCGCCCTGTCAAGGCGGAAGCTGCGGGTTCGAGCCCCGTCAGTCCCGAACTAGGATCCGATGAATTTATCAATTCATCTCTCCATTTTCTGCGAAAGGGGGGACAGGTAGCAAGATCTAATCCCCAGCGGGGATCCTTATTTCTTTTGTTTTTCGTTTCGCATTTATCATCAGACAAGTACGGGAATTTCAATTTCTTTCACTAATACCGATTGATAAGGGGAGACATATGTAAGTTGGTACAATCGGTGGCATTACTATATTCAGTATTTTAATAGATACCATACTCGACTCGTCTGACTTTCTTTTTCAATTGTTCTTGAACAATGAAATGGAATAGAGTTCCCCTATTTTTACCGGGAGTACATACACAAATTGTATTCGTTTATTGTACGATACACAATGAACTTAACATAATTACCTCGACTTTGTTCGTGTATCCTCAATTACTAATTGGAAACAATCTATCTATTCTCATGCAAATTGCACACTGAATTTTTGATGTATGCGTTCTAGTCTCAATCCAAGAAAGAAGAAGAGAAAGAGATACTATACTAATAAAATAAAAGACCAAGCAACACCCCTTTTTAGTAAATTTGTTGGAATATTAGATCTTTTCCACTTAACACCCGTCCTTTTTTCCATCTCACTTCTACTGTTTGGATCTGTGTGACCCATAGAATACCGGTCATATAATATCTCATAATTGTATGTATAAGTATAAGGAAAGAGAGTTGTATAAGGAAGACAAAGACAGTAGGTTATGGAAAAGAAAAAAAAAAAGTAGAAAAAAGGATGAAAAATTCAATGGAATTCCTGATCCAATAAAGAATCCCATTTCGGATTTAGTATGGATAAAATAAAAGATTTTCTTATGTTATACTATTCAATTCTCGACGATGAATCGATTTGATAGATCAGATATTGTTATTCATAATATTGATCCGATTCAGTATCATCAGAATTCAATTCATCCCATTGAATTGACAGGAGTAAAATTTCTTATCTCTATGGGATTAGATCCCGAGTTATTGTGAAGTAAAAAAAACAATGAGATTATGGAAGTCAATATTCTCGCATTTATTGCTACTGCACTGTTCATTCTAGTTCCTACTGCTTTTTTACTTATCATCTACGTAAAAACAGTCAGTCAAAATGATTAATTTAACTGAAACTTGGTTGGATTATTAGTTCTTATCAATGATTGAAGAAATAAAAGAAAGGGATTAAAACTCCAAGTTTTAAATGAAATGATTTGGCTGGAATCATAAGTATCTGAGATAGTGAGGTAGAAAGAACTATATTATATATAGTTCTTTCTACCGCACTAGATAGTATTGTATATTTTTATCATATAAATTTATTATCATATAAATAGTATGATCATTAAATAGTATGATCATATAAATTTTATCATATAAAGTTGTATACAGATATGGTTTTATATAGATATAGATCAATTTGTAATATGTACATGTATTAGATGTACATCTAATACATATACATCGAAATAGCAGTCTAATTCTATTTCTTTTTTTTTTCGCTACATCTACTTGTATGGGTTTCGATCAATCCAAAATAATCCAAGGCCAACTCTTCTAATTCCTAGGCTTCTTATAACTTATAACTTAATATATAGATTTATATTAATAATTAGATTTATATATAATATATATTTATTTATATATAATAAACTAAAAATATATATATATTAATAAACTAAATATATATATATATATAAGTATAAGTCCCGAGATCCATCGAAAAAATCAATGGAGGAAAAATAGTATGGGTATGGGCATATATTAACTATATAAAATAAAAATAAAAGAAAACGAAACCAAGGAATCTTTTTTTTTTTTTTAGTTTCGCAAAACGATCAATTAAACGATTGATACAATTCGATCACTCAATCGATTATTCAATTAGTAGTACCCCTAGAGTCCACTTCTTCCCCATACTACGAGTGAGAGGGAAAATGTAAAGACTACCATTAAAGCAGCCCAAGTGAGACTTACTATATCCATGTGAATTATGTCTCCTATCTCTATGAAGGAATTATTTCATTATTGATTATTGATCAATAATCATAGTGGAATCAATGGTGCAGAGTCAAAAGAAAATAGGATTCTGACTTAAGGCTATTGATGAACTAATCCAATGAATCTACTCGTAACAAGTTCCTATATTATAAAATTTCTGGTAGAATCGGGAAGCATTAAGCACAAATACGATACACACACCTTTTATTTGGAAATAGCAAAGGAATGCTCCTAATGGAACATGTAGAAATAGTAAGACCTATTGTTTGTTACCTTTCTTTCATAAGCAAAAGACGTCAAAATATACCATCAAGATAGATAACCATCTATCAGATACCTCTATTTTATTTGATCTAAGGCTTACGTCTTTCTTTCTGTAAAAGAATGGAATGGTAAGACACCACCACCATTATTACATACATTCTTTTTTTTGTAATCCCCTACACGGGCAAAGAATTTTTTTTTTCAACTTTTCTTTTTACTCTATAAATAAGAGCCGCCCAACCATGTTGATTGAATGTTTGAGTACTCAAAGCCTCTCGTGAGTCTGGATACAAAGTATCTTCAGTCCTTTCCACAACTTCTAAATTGATTTCCCATCAGCCTATTCTATTCAATCTAATTCCAGACAGAGTCAGTAGACACTATTTTAGTATTTAGTATAGGTAGTGTAAGATAATTAGGAAGTCTTGATAGTCTTTCGTATAATCTCTTCTTCAATCCTAGGAGCAAAAATGGAGTGTCCTTTAGGAACCTTTGGATACTAAGATTTCCGACCTCTTACTTTCGTAATTCTGAATCCCAGAATTGACTCTCACTATTTATTTGATTCAATTGATATCATAAATCAAATAAATGTCCGAATCAATCATTAATAAGTAAGGGTTACTTCATACCTATTGGTACCGGTTTGGACCGGTACCCAGAACCCAGATTTTGAGAAAAAAAATTTACAGTTTTTTTTTATAGAATTATGGATTCTAAAAATCAAGTATCGACAGGTCTAGTCGTTTGCCTCTGCTTCTTGCGGGGCAAGAATTTGTCGAGTTAGATCAGCAGAATGAGAAATTTCAAGTCTTTTGTTGATCAGGCGACACCCGGATTTGAACTGGGGATAAAGGATTTGCAGTCCCCCGCCTTACCACTTGGCCATGCCGCCAAATCTGATCCAAAAAAAATGGATAATATTTTTATCCATCCATATTCTATTACTAATTTTTTTTGGATCTTGAATCCCATTGTACTTATCCCTTTTCAAAAATTAATCCCTATTTTTTATTGGATCCAGTTTAGATTATTCTCTTCGATTGATTGTATCTCAAAAGACACACTGCTTAAAAACTTCCCTTCTCCTTCTATTGAAAAGAGAAAAAATAGATTTCCGGTCACAGACCGAAAAATTCAGGGCAAATTGGAACCATTAACTATTTTTACTTTAGAATTAGTGAACGGTTCTTAAATTTGTATCTCAAATTGTGTTTCTTTAATGGTATAACAAAATCAAATTGATTTACGACTAATCAGTATCAATTATTTTCAATAATCAATCCTTTTCAATTTCAATTATAACAAAATATATGTGTATATGTAAACCCCAGAACAGAAATTGTTACACAGATACCGAATTGGGTCTTTCTCCTATGTACATATCCCTATAGAGAATTATCGTGCTTAAATTTTTCATTGAATATTTTGAATAGAAAATAGGAATTATGATATAGTGCGACCTGACTTCTGTTGCCACAAGTAAAATTACGATAAAAGATGCGATATGCGGATAGGTATATCGGCATGTACTTAATAAATACTACTCCTATTACTATTACGCAATTCAATCGTATTCTATCTATAAATTCTACTACCAAAAAGAATCCGCGAATTCTTTTTTGAACATTAAAGTGTGCTAAAAAAAGGAAATTCTATACTGCTCCTGATTATTCTGTCTTTATCTCATTCATAAAGAGCAGATTTAATCCTGAATCCATTTATTTTTTTGGTACCCAATCTGATCGTAATATCATAATAATAGGTAGAAATTGGATCAATTTTTATATTCTATACAAGACTCCATAAGTGGAAGTGATAGAATTTTTTTTCCAGGAATGTTTTATCAATTCATTTCCATTTGTACTTGTCGCAAATTCGAACTTGCGTCGAAAATGCTCTTCATTCCTCCGTCTCGTTTCCGTTCATACGTATGAAATACATTACATTACATATATGGAGTTGGCTGAAATTTCATGTGATTCAGTAAACAGAATATACATTCCATCATTGCTAGATCGATCCGTATGGTTCGATGAATAGTGAGTCAATAATGGGATTTTTTCGATAAACAGGAAACTTAAGATTAAGATGCTCCGGAATGGAAATGAGGGAATGTCCACAATACCTGGATTTAGTCAGATTCAATTTGAGGGATTTTATAGATTCATTAATCAGGGCTTGACGGAAGAATTTCATAAATTTCCAAAAATTGAAGATCAAGAAATTGAATTTAAATTATTTGTGGAAACATATAAATTGGTAGAACCCT